TTAGAATGAAACCTTGTTTTTTAGACTAACTAATTCGAAGATAATTCGAAATAGAAATGAATGGAATAATTAGTTCTAGCTATTATACTATAAAATTATTATACTATAAAATAAATATTTAATAATAAATAAATTCAATTTGACTTTTCATTTTTTTTTAGTTATCTTATTATGGTTATATAGGATAGTCTAATGTCTAATAAAAGGATAAGAAAAAATGAAATTAAAGAAATCAAAATGAAATTAAAGAAAAAAGAAAAGATGCAACCCATAGAAATGAAATCCAGATCATAATGAGAGACTCCTTTCTTTTGTTTTCATTCATAAAGGCGTAAGCTAAGACGAAAAAAAAAGAATCGACCGTTCGAGTATTCCACCAAATTGCCTGAGAAAACTGAGAGTAAGAGGGGCATATATATGTTATGGAATATCCATCTATATTGAATTGCGAATACAGAAATGAGAAAATATTTTCTGATTAGACCAAATAAATCCGGGTTTCCGATAGAGACGAAAGAAGATAAACAAACAAAAAATAAAATAGGTAAAGACCCTTGGGGATATGGCGAAATTGGTAGACGCTACGGACTTAATTGGATTGGATTGAGCCTTGGTATGGAAACCTACTAAGTGAGAACTTTCAAATTCAGAGAAACCCTGGAATGAAAAATGGGCAATCCTGAGCCAAATCCTATTATTTTAGGAAAATAAACAAAGGTTCAGCAAGCGAGAATAATAAAAAAGGATAGGTGCAGAGACTCAATGGAAGCTATTCTAACAAATGGGGTTGACTGTTGGTAAAGGAATCCTTATATCGAAACTCCAGAAAGGATGCAAGATATACCTATCAAGATATACCTATATAAAAAAAATAGGTATACTAATGAAAAACTATTTCAAAAAAGACGACCCAAACCCGTATTCTTGTTTTATTTAGATGCAAAATCAATTTATATGAAAAATAAAAAGAATTGTTGTGAATCGATTCCAAGTTGAAGAAAGAATCGAATAGAATATTAATTAATCAAATCATTCACGCCATAGTCTGATAAATCTTTTGAAAAACTGATTAATCGGACGAGAATAAAGATAGAGTCCCGTTCTACATGTCAATATCAATACCGACAACAATGAAATTTATAGTAAGAGGAAAATCCGTCGACTTTAAAAATCGTGAGGGTTCAAGTCCCTCTATCCCCAACCCCAAAAAGCCCGTTTGCTATCTATTTATTTTATCCTACCCTTTTTGTTAGTGGTTCAAAGTTCCTTATGTTTCTCATTCATCCTACTCTTTTCCATTTTACAACCGTATCCTAGCAGAATTTTGTTCTCTTATCACAAGACTTGTGATATAGTGTGATATATATATGATATACGTACAAATCAACACTCTTGAGCAAGGAATACCTATTTGAATGATTCATAATCCATATGATTACTCATATGGAAATTTCCAAAGTCTTCCTTTTGAAGATCCAAGAAATTCCCGTTCGAGACTTTTAATTTAATACTTTTTCGTTTTTTTGTTTTCATTTTTAATTGACATAGACCCAAGTTATCTAGTATTATGAGGATAATGCGTCGGTAATGGTCGGGATAGCTCAGTTGGTAGAGCAGAGGACTGAAAATCCTCGTGTCACCAGTTCAAATCTGGTTCCTGACATATGATTAATTTGTATGAGTATCTACTCTACAAATTAAGTGATATGGATCGACATAATACATACTTATCTAGCTAGGTATCTAGAAGTAAACCCTCCCTTTTTTTTCTATTTTGTATTTATTTTATATTTTTTAGATGAGCAAAGAGTCTATTATTATTATAATGTAGTAAAAGAAAAAATTTGATTATCTTTCCTCTTCTTTTTTATTTGTTCACGCCGTGGCTCCTCACATTCAAAAAGAATGTTAATACTTCATACATATTTAATTAAAAGATTAAAATAGTTGGTTGAAAGGCCCAACCAAAAGTCTGGTCTAGAGGAGTTCAAGGATAGAAATAACCAAGACTCATCTCAGCTACAGTACAAATAGAATCCGATCCCCTTTCATTTATTTCTTTGTATTCTCTTTCATATTCCATTTCTTCATTCCCTTCTATGTGACTCTCTAGAGTTCGTCTAAGTGATGTGCGCGATACAAAGTTCACGGTACAGAACCCTTGTTGTTCATCCTATTGTCTCGGCTCGTCCGAGAATAAAATAAAAAAGTCTCTTCAAAAATCGATAATCTCAATGCTGTATTGTCTTTTATTTCTTTTTCTTTTTATTTATTAGCCTATCCATAAGAATACGAATGAACCCTCAATTCCTCTGTTTGAGCTAGAAGAGAATGTACAAATATTCCTTGAATATTCGAAGTTGTAATTAGTTTCTTATCATTCAATGAGCGTCTTCTATTTCATAAAAATTGGGGGCAATGTAATCCTTACGTAAAGGCCACCCTATCCAACTTTCGGGCATTAAGATACGTTTCAGTCGTGGATGATTCTCATAAGAGA